CTAAAGCAAACATATAATAACGGATTCTAAATTGTAACCAAGCGTCGCCCATTGGTTCTATACCCGATTCATAACTAGAAAGTTTCTCTGGGCCTTTGCTAATCGGGGCTAAAACTCCCGAAATGAAAAAGGTCAAAATAGGAATAAGACTCGATATTATTAGAAATACCCAAAAAATATCATATTCGTAAAGCAGAAACATAGATAGACTCCTCTGGATGTGCAAAATATACCGTATTGCTCGATTCAAATTCAAATTGTCAAGCCATCCATAACTTTTTAGTCAAAATAAACATAAATTCGTTTTGATCGAAGTGACTAGTTTCCGTTGTTTACTGTGGGGGATATCGCATTTCAAGGTGCAATCCTATTTCCATTATACTGCTTTTTCTTTTTTAGTTAGTATAACTTCTTATTACTTTTATACAAGTTCTTTTTTTCGCCTAAGGTTCTCTCTAAACTAAAGAAAGGGAATTCGAAATAAAAATACAACGGAATTCTCATTTTTTGTTTCCATTTTTAACTTACTCCTTTTGTTCTAATTGAATAAAAGAAAGTAAAATAAATAATTGAAATTTAGATGAATTTATTAAACCTAAATAATTAAATAAAAAAGAGAATAGAAATGAATATTATAAAATTTCATTGAATTTTCATTAATCATTTATTAGAATCTAAAAATGATTAATTGTAAATATTCAAAATATTAATTTGAATTCATTTTTGAATTCATTTTAGGGCTATACGGACTCGAACCGTAGACCTTCTCGGTAAAACAGATCAAACTTTTTATTATCAAAATGATCTGAACTGTTTCAAAGACCCAACATGCATTTTTTTGCATTGGGCTCTTTCATTAACTGATGAAAATATCAGCCAGTCTGCCATATTTTTTCTTTTGATAGAAAAATCAGATAAGAAGATGGCTCCACGTGCTCGGATTACTTATTTTGTTTTGCATCTAATCCAAGACACTACCAAAGTCTTTCAAAGGTACGGTTATCTTGACGTAGGTCTGCCTATGGCCTATATTAACCTAAGTTAAATGAAGTCTCTATCGTTCTTCTTACAAAATGAAATATGAAACTTAATACACCTTATAGTTCATAGGACGAAAAGAGATTGTTTGAGCTCCTTATACTCATTAGGCCTAGCATTGACTAGACTAAATATTCACCTTATCAATATCTCAAATCCAGGTTAGGGTCTATTTTGGACCTATACGGGCACTCCAATCGAACCGAACCCTTTGTCAGGCTATTGTTCCCTTAAAGTTATGGGGTAAGACATCAACTTCTCAATTAAGATCCCCATTCTTTTGATTTCATTTTATGATGGGTTCCCTTTGAAAAACATTGGCGCACGTGTAAACGAGGTGCTCTACCAACTGAGCTATAGCCCTTATTGCTTGTGATACATATTTTATCATGTAGCTAATTTCTTGTCAAGATGAATATTCGATGATTGAACATCATAAATCTTTGATCTGTTTCGGCGGTATTGCTTCTAAGGAATATTCTATTTATAATCCATCAAGGGAATGGGTTCCATTTTGTTCTCTTTGGGACGAGAACTGACCTACTTAACTCAGTGGTTAGAGTATTGCTTTCATACGGCGAGAGTCATTGGTTCAAATCCAATAGTAGGTAGAACTTATTAGATACTCAGTATCTAATAAGTTTTTTGAACCACCCTCTTTTTATTGTTTTATTGATTTTGCATTTTTGCTATTTCATTTTTGAATTTCTTTTAGTTGCATCAAAATGAAATTGGACTTTGCTTGATTTGATTCACTTGACAGAATCAAAATAGGGTTTGAAACCTGATTATTCGAAAGTACTAACTTAGTTATGAAATCAAACCGCATTGCAAGCCTCTACTCGTGTCCTAGCTCGCCGGAGAGCTAGATTTGCTTCAATTATTTGTCTCTTTCCTTCAGCCTTTTTCAAATTAGCTTCTGCTATTTCAAGAGTTTGCTGAGCTTCTTGTGCATCAATGTCACTACCCTTCTCCGCATCATTTACTAAAATAGTTATGTCATTATTGCCTATTCTAGCAAAACCGCCCATTAGAGCCATTGCTGACCATTGGTCAGTAAGGCGTATTCTTAAAATACCTATATCTACAGCTGTGGCAATAGGGGCATGGTTGGGTAATATGCCAATTTGACCACTATTAGTAGATAAAATGATTTCCTTCACTTCTGAATCCCAAACAATTTTATTAGGGGTCAGTACACAAAGATTTAAGGTCATTTCTTTAAATTGTTCTCCATTTCTAGGTTCATAGCCTTCGCGGTAGCTTCATCGATATTACCTACTAAATAAAAGGCTTGTTCAGGAAGACTATCTAACTCCCCGGAAAGAATCAATTGAAATCCTCTAATTGTTTCTGCCAGACCAACATATTTCCCTGGAGAGCCAGTAAATACTTCTGCTACGAAGAAGGGTTGTGATAAGAAACGTTCAATTTTTCGCGCCCGTGCTACGATTAAACGATC